AATAGACCAATACATTCTATGAAATCTCAAAAAAATACCGCGATTCTATTATATTATTCATTAATATTCATTAAATTTAAACATATGTATATTAAACATATGTATCTTATTGTATATTATTTTTTCGGTTAAATCATTTATTTGAATTGAATTTTGAATCGCTTCATTCGTGAGGAGCCGTATGAGGTGAAAATCTCATGTACGGTTCTGTAATAGAGATGGAATTGAGAAACAACCATCAACTATAACCCAAAAAGAACCAGATTCCGTAAACAACATAGAGGAAGAATGAAGGGAATAGCCTATCGAGGTAATCATATTTGCTTCGGAAGATATGCTCTTCAGGCACTTGAGCCCGCTTGGATCACATCTAGACAAATAGAAGCGGGGCGGCGGGCAATGTCACGAAATGTCCGCCGGGGTGGACAAATATGGGTACGCATATTTCCAGACAAACCAGTTACAGTAAGACCCACCGAAACGCGTATGGGTTCGGGAAAAGGATCTCCCGAATATTGGGTAGCTGTCGTTAAACCCGGCAAAATACTTTATGAAATGGGCGGGGTCGCAGAGAATATAGCCAGAAAGGCTATTTCAATAGCAGCATCAAAAATGCCTATACGAACTCAATTCATTATTTCGGGATAATATAATAATTAGAACCCAAGGAAAGAGGTCTTTTAAGATGAAAAAAAAAATGCAATTGTAGGTTTCTTTTTTTTTTTTGAACACAGAATATTTTTTTGACTTCAATGTTTATCTTTAGACTGAAAGAAAAAAAAAAATGATATGATTCAACCTCAAACCCATTTGAATGTAGCCGATAACAGCGGAGCCCGCGAATTGATGTGTATTCGAATTATAGGAGCTAGTAATCGACGATATGCTTATATTGGTGACATTGTTGTTGCTGTAATCAAGGAGGCAGTACCAAATACGCCTTTAGAAAGATCAGAAGTGATCAGAGCTGTAATTGTACGTACTTGTAAAGAACTCAAACGTAGCAACGGTATAATAATACAGTATGATGATAATGCTGCGGTTGTCATTGATCAAGAAGGAAATCCAAAAGGAACTCGAATTTTTTGCGCAATCGCCCGGGAATTGAGACAGTTAAATTTCACTAAAATAGTTTCATTAGCACCCGAGGTATTATAAGACGAGACCGTTATATAGATATATTATTTGTGAATGAAATAGATTAATTAATAGATTCTATCTGACACATATACCTTTGTAGTAATTATTATTTGTAGTAATTATTATATATATATATTTCATATTAATATTTCATAACCTAAATAAAATAAATAATAATAGATAGAAATAGAAAAAAAAAAAAAGAAAAAGGAGCATGTTGATTATATCGAAAGTAAGGGACAACAATAATTTTCGTTTATCATGAGTAAGGACACCATCGCTGACATAATAACCTCTATACGAAATGCTAATATGAATAGAAAAGGAACGGTTCAAATACCATTTACTAACATCACCGAAAACATTGTAAAAATACTTCTACGAGAGGGTTTTGTTGAAAACGTCAGAAAACATAGGGAAAGCGACAAACATTTTTTAGTTTTAACCCTACGGTATACAAGAAATAGGAAAGGATCATATAAAACTTTTTTAAATTTAAAACGGATCAGTACACCCGGTCTACGAATATATTCTAATTATCAACGAATCCCTAGAATTTTAGGAGGGATGGGGATTGTAATTCTCTCTACCTCTAGAGGTATAATGACAGATCGAGAGGCTCGATTAGAAAGAATCGGCGGAGAAGTTTTATGTTATATATGGTAATCTTTCTGATATCCGAATTATATGAGAAACTTCTATCCATTTTTGTTAAAAAAAGAGAGAAATCACAGTTTTCTAATATCACTCCTCATACATTAGTGAATGCGTGAAGAGGTTTTAACTGGAATAGGAATAAAAGAAAGAAAAAGGATTCATGAGGATTTAATTACTGAATCACTTCTCAAGGATATGTTCCAGATTCTTTTATATAATGAAAATATGATTCTAGGTTATGTTTCCGAAAAGATTCGACGTACTCTTATTTTCTATCTATACGACCGGAAAATAAAAAATGAAAGTATAAGTAATTTAATTAGACTATTTCAACATTCTTTTTTGGGGGGAGGTAGAATTCGAAGTTGAAAATGTAAGGAAAAGTTATTTTCTTCCAATAAATAGATTCGGGATTTAGTTAAGGAATGACAAATATGAAAATCGGGGCCTCTGTTCGTAAAATTTGTGAAAAATGTCGATTGATCCGTAGGAGAGGGCGAATTATAGTAATTTGTTCCAATCCAAGACATAAACAAAGACAGGGATAATATTTCCACAAAGAGGGTTTTTCTATTTTTAGGGATCGGATGCACAAATCAAATAAATTTATATTAAAAAAAATCTTATTAATATTAAATGAAATAGTAAATCAAAAAAAATAGAAAATGGATAATCTATACAAAATCTATATTCTATTACAACT